GATTTTCCATAACTTCAAAAAAAATTAACCACTTTTGGATGAAATTGCAATAGTTCCTACACTACGACATTTACATTTTTTTTTTTGATGAATTCGAAGGAAATTCTACTATTTGTTATTGATTCTTGAATAAAGAAGTTATTTTAGTATTTGACATGTTTATAATTGGAAATTGTCAAAAATAAAATATATAATAAGTAAGTTAAAAAGTCAAAACTAAAAAAAAATATAATATAAAAAAATAAAGTATGTGTATGTTAAGTAGAAGTTTTGTATCTTTATTTGTTTGTAACTGAATCTGTTTTTATGTTATTTCGTACTGTATAAATCTTTTGTTTGGAGAAATATTTTCCCGCAAGAGGTAATGAGAATAATTAGAGAATGGATTGATACCTATGTCTAGATCGCGAATAAATGGAAATTTTATTGATAAGACCTTTACAATTGTGGCCAATATCTTATTACGAATAATTCCGACAACTTCGGGAGAAAAAGAGGCATTTACTTATTACAGAGATGGTGTGATTTGATTTTCTTTTCTGATTCTAGGATTTTATTTTCTGATTCTAGTTTGATGAGAAAGACACACGATTCGAAATAGAAAGAACAAATCTTCTTATTAGATTTCTATATTCTAAAAAATCGACGCTTGTTGAAGGTGAAGTTTAGAAATAGAACAATTCCTTCTGTCGTGTATCCCCGATTGATGCAGCCTCAAATACTATGCTTCAATTATCGATTTTAGTATTAGTATTGAGCGAAAGGTTACACCTGTGTGTTCTGTATTACAGGTCAATCCTACTTCCTAGTAATTAAGTCACAATAGGCGGCATAGGGGAAAAGGCACTACACCTAGTAATCGACAACACGAAAGCTTTGTTAAAAATTACTTACTAAATTCCCTTTTCTTATCTTGGATTGGGCCTAACAAGAATGGTTGGGACAGCAAACATCCATCTCGTTGGTACTTTGGATACCCATATAACCATCGAAGACTGTTGAAGTGACTATTTCCTGGAAATTTAGGGGGCGTTGAGGACAAATTAATTGTTGGAGTTATCCTTTAACTATATTTCTAAAAAATATCAAGGCGTTTGATGTTAGTACAAGTTCTTGCGCAAGAAGGTTGGCTAGAGATTTTTTGTAAAAACACTAGCCCCACCCAGTTCATAATGAGACTATTATAACCCTGTTTATTATTCCAAGTATGGTTTAGTCTCATTATGCGTATTTAAAGGAGGAGCCGTATGAGATGCAAATTTCACGTACGGTTCTGGAACGGAGATTCTTTGAATCGAATGACGACCGTAACGGATGTCAGCTCAATCCGAAGGAAATTATGCGGAAGCTTTACAGAATTATTATGAAGCTATGCGACTAGAAATTGATCCCTACGATCGAAGTTATATACTCTATAATATAGGCCTTATTCACACAAGTAATGGGGAACATACGAAAGCTTTAGAATACTATTTCAGGGCACTAGAACGAAACCCATTCTTACCGCAAGCTTTTAATAATATGGCAGTGATCTGCCATTACCGGGGAGAACAGGCCATCCGACAGGGAGATTCTGAAATTGCGGAGGCTTGGTTTGATCAAGCCGCTGAGTATTGGAAACAAGCTATAACGCTTACTCCTGGGAATTATATTGAAGCGCATAATTGGTTGAAGATCACGGGACGTTTCGAATAAAAAAGCTTTGGTTATTGTTTCATTAATAAAAATTCGGTTCTGGGAAGAACTCATCAAAGAATTTCATTATATCCCTTATCAAATCGTTCTAGTTTGGCTGATATTTCATAAGGCTAAAGAATACACGGATACAGTACTTAATCTATTTATTTCTTTTCTTATATTATTAGTAGCTAGTTAATTAGTATTTTAAATAGACAATTCTTTTAAAATAATATTGAGAATTTTGTCAATATTATTAATCAATTAATTCAATTTTAAAATGAAATCCATCTATTAAGAAATATAAATATTTAGTATTTTATTCCCCCCCAAAAACTATAGAAATAGAAATAGTTGCTACTAGTTGATGAGAGTTATGCCGGAAACAGATCAAAGTAAGGAACGTCCAATTACTTTGGGGTATTCTTTTAATTTAAATTAAATGGAATCAGATCTATTATGAATTGGCGATCAGAACGTATATGGATAGAACCTATAACAGGATCTCGAAAAATAAGTAATTTCGTTATCCTTACTCTATTTTTTCGTTAGTATATAGTATTAGTTAGTTAGTCGTTTTTATAAATGGAATAATTTTTTTCTTATTATTTGAATATTCTAAAATATATATCAAAATAAAAATGTTAGAAAAACAAACCCTTCCAAAAAATTGGCTATTTCTTAGTAATGACTAACGACTGTTAGTGCGATTTTCTATATTTAGATAGAATAATAGTATTACTGATTATATCTATTTATATTATAATATATATATTAATAATTAATATTCAATATATATTAATTAAATATCTATTCTATTATT